GAGAATACTTAATAATACGGCGAAACATTTATACAAAACACCTATCCCGAGCACACGCAAGGGAACCGTAGACAGGCAAGTGAAATCCAATCCACGAAATAAATTGATCCATGGACGGCACCGTTGTGGTAAAGGTCGTAATGCCAGAGGAATCATTACCGCAAGGCATAGAGGGGGAGGTCATAAGCGCCTATACCGTAAAATCGATTTTCGACGGAATCAAAAAGACATATCTGGTAGAATCGTAACCATAGAATACGACCCTAATCGAAATGCATACATTTGTCTCATACACTATGGGGATGGTGAGAAGAGATATATTTTACATCCCAGAGGGGCTATAATTGGAGATACTATTGTTTCTGGTACAAAAGTTCCTATATCAATGGGAAATGCCCTACCTTTGAGTGCGGTTTGAACTATTGATTTACGTAATTGGAAGTAACCAATTAGGTTTACGACGAAACCTAGAAATCGATCACTGATCCAATTTGACTACCTCTACGGGATAGACCTCAACAGAAAACTGTTGAGTAACGGCAGCAAGTGATTGAGTTCAGTAGTTCCTCATAGAAAATTATTGACTCTAGAGATATGGTAATATGGAGAAGACAAAATTGTTTGAAGCACGCACAGAACCGGAAGCGCCCCTTGTTTCAAAGAGAGGAGGACGGGTTATTCACATTTAATTTGATGGTCAGAGGCGAATTGAAAGCTAAGCAGTGGTAATTAAGACCCCCGGGTGAAAATAGGGATGTCTCCTACGTTACCCATAATATGTGGAAGTATCGACGTAATTTCATAGAGTCATTCGATCTGAATGCTACATGAAGAACATAAGCCAGATGACGGAACGCGGAGACCTAGGATGTAGAAGATCATAACATGAGCGATTCGGCAGATTTGGATTCCTTTTCTATATATCCACTCATGTGGTACTTCATCATACGATTCATATAAGATCCATCTGTCTAGAGATCGTCATATACATCTAGAAAGCCGTATGCTTTGGAAGAAGCTTGTACAGTTTGGGAAGGGGTTTTTTGAGAAAAAAGAAGAATCTACTTCAACCGATATGCCCTTAGGCACGGCCATACATAACATAGAAATCACACGTGGAAGGGGTGGGCAATTAGCTAGAGCAGCAGGTGCTGTAGCGAAACTGATTGCAAAAGAGGGTAAATTGGCCACTTTAAGATTACCATCTGGGGAGGTCCGTTTGGTATCCCAAAACTGCTTAGCAACAGTCGGACAAGTGGGTAATGTTGGGGTGAACCAAAAAAGTTTGGGTAGAGCCGGATCTAAGTGTTGGCTAGGTAAACGCCCCGTAGTAAGAGGGGTAGTTATGAACCCTGTGGACCACCCCCATGGGGGCGGTGAAGGGAAAGCCCCCATTGGTAGAAAAAAACCCACAACCCCTTGGGGTTATCCTGCGCTTGGAAGAAGAACTAGGAAAAGGAAAAAATATAGTGATAGTTTTATTCTTCGTCGCCGTAAGTAAATACGTAACTAGGAATATGGAAAATTGCATTGCAATAATGCGATGGGCGAACGACGGGAATTGAACCCGCGCATGGTGGATTCACAATCCACTGCCTTGATCCACTTGGCTACATCCGCCCCTTATCCAGCTAAAGGATTTTCTCTTTTTTCCACTCATCATTATTCTATTTATTCTGACCTCCATACCTCGATCGAGATAGTGGACATAGGATGCCACTCTTTAAAATGAAAAAAAAAGGAGTAATCAGCTGTGACACGAAAAAAAACGAATCCTTTTGTAGCTCGTCATTTATTGACAAAAATCGAAAAAGTCAATATGAAGGAGGAGAAAGAAACAATAGTAACGTGGTCCCGGGCATCTAGCATTCTACCCGCAATGGTTGGCCATACAATCGCGATTCATAATGGAAAGGAACATATACCTATTTACATAACAAATCCTATGGTAGGTCGCAAATTGGGGGAATTCGTGCCTACTCGGCATTTCACGAGTTATGAAAGTGCAAGAAAGGATACTAAATCTCGTCGTTAACTGAATTCAGAATAGAAAGATTCAGAATAAACAAAATTTATAGGATTCAAATAAAGTAAAGGTAGGCGGGGAATAACCTTATTTATGACAAGTTTCAAATTGGTAAAGTATATCCCTAGGATAAAGAAGAAGAAGAACGGGCTACGGAAACTCGCAAGAAAAGTTCCAACTGATCGTCTACTTAAGTTCGAACGGGTTTTCAAAGCACAAAAACGCATACATATGTCTGTTTTTAAAGCGCAAAGAGTTCTTGATGAGATTCGCTGGCGTTACTACGAGGAAACCGTTATGATACTGAACCTCATGCCTTATCGAGCATCTTATCCCATCTTAAAGTTGGTTTATTCGGCAGCAGCAAATGCTACTCATTATAGGGATTTCGACAAAGCTAATTTATTCATAACAAAAGCCGAAGTGAGTAGGAGTACTATTATGAAAAAATTCAGACCTCGGGCTCGAGGACGTGGTTTTCCTATAAAAAAAACCATGTGTCATATAACAATTGTACTAAATATAGTAAAGAAATCTAAATAACTTTTAGATCAACCTAAGATTTCGATTCCCAGTAAAAAAAAAAATAGAATAGAAAAATATGGGACAAAAAATAAATCCACTCGGTTTCAGACTTGGTACAACCCAAAATCACCATTCCTTTTGGTTCGCACAACCAAAAAATTATTCTGAAGGTCTACAAGAAGATCAAAAAATACGGAATTGTATCAAGAACTATATACAAAAGAATAGGAAAAAAAGTTCAAATAGAAAAATAGAATCAGACTCAAGTTCCGAAGTAATTACACATATAGAAATTCAAAAAGAAATCGATACAATTCACGTTATAATCCATATTGGATTCCCAAATTTATTAAAGAAAAAAGGAGCAATCGAAGAATTAGAGAGAGATATCCAAAAGGAAGTGAATTCTGTAAACCAGAGACTTAATATTGCTATCGAAAAAGTTAAAGAACCTTATAGACAACCTAACATTCTTGCAGAATATATAGCTTTCCAATTAAAAAATAGAGTTTCATTCCGAAAGGCAATGAAAAAAGCCATTGAATTAACTAAAAAAGCAGATATAAAGGGAGTAAAAATCAAAATTGCAGGCCGTCTAGGAGGGAAAGAAATTGCACGTGCCGAATGCATCAAAAAGGGTAGACTTCCCCTCCAAACAATTCGCGCTAAAATTGATTATTGCTGCTATCCAATTCGAACTATCTATGGAGTATTAGGTGTAAAAATTTGGATATTCGTAGAAGAATAACTAACCTTGTCTTCTCATTCTGGCCAGTGATAAAATAAAAAAGACAAGAGCCTTATTTTTATTTTTCCAAAAATCCCAGAAAAAAGAAGAAATTATACCTCTTTCTATAAGATTTAATGAAAATTGATAAATCTTTTAATATAATTGCTATGCTTAGTGTGTGACTCGTTAGTTTTTTCTTTAGGGTCAAAAAAGGAAACTCAAAAAAAAAAAAACAAAAAAATTGAGCGAACCCTACTAAAAATAGAAAAAAACTTAGTAATTTTAGAAAATTAACTAATAACCAACCTATTGCTTCGTATTGTCGAGATCCTAACAAAGAAACAGTCACTATGTGAATAAATACATCTATCATAAATGAGTAGATCTATCATATAGTTGTAGCAACTGCATTTTTTTCTCTAAAAAAGAAACCGGATTCTAGGTTGTGAAACAAAACTAAAGGGATGTGGATAAAAGGAGGGATGATAGATAGAAGGAAGAAGAATAAGAAAGATATAAGATTCCAATGTGTATGGTCTATGAATTACATCATAAAAGGCAATGTGATAAAGCATCAATATAATAAAATAATAAAAATAAGAGAGAATTAAAAATCGTAATTTTGTGAAACAATAAATAAAAATTTTAAGCAATAATAAAGAGCAGCCCAGGTTAATAAAACTGAGAAAATTAACTCGGAAAGTTTGGAAGCTCCGTTGCAGGATTCAAACCTAACCATTAAAGGAGAAGCTGTGGGAACGACAAAACCTATGACTGCATAGGATTGATTTTATTGAAAAGAATCCTAATACTTCATTGGGTGGGATGGCGGAACAAACCAAAAAAATTGCTTTATTTGATAAGGTTATAAATTAACAAATAAGACAAGAAAGAGTAAATATTCGCCCGCGAAATCTTTATTGGATTAGAATACTTTACTATGATTCAATAAGGGTAAAAATAAGGATATTCCTTATAAAAAAGACAGATTACATTATCTACAAATATAGAATTTGTATATATTCTAGATCTTCTTTCTTGACTATATATTTTTCTATTTTAAGAAATGCAAAATAAAAAAAACCTATTCTATTATATATTGATGTGTATCTATCCGTAATATTTTTGAATATTATGGAATTAGAGAAATTTACACGCTTTCTCATTTCATTCGCGAGGAGCTGGATGAGAAGAAACTCTCATGTCCAGTTTTGCAGTAGAGATGGAACTAAAAAAGAACCATCGACTATAACCCCAAAAGAACTAGATTTCGTAAACAACATAGAGGAAGAATGAAGGGAAAATCCTGCCGAGGCAATCGTATTTGTTTTGGTAGATATGCTCTTCAAGTACTTGAACCCGCTTGGATTACAGCGAGACAGATAGAAGCAGGACGAAGAGCAATGACACGATATGCACGTCGTGGTGGAAAACTATGGGTACGTATATTTCCCGACAAACCGGTTACACTAAGACCCACAGAAACACGTATGGGCTCAGGAAAGGGATCCCCCGAATATTGGGTAGCCGTTGTTAAACCAGGTCGAATACTTTATGAAATGAGCGGAGTATCTGAAACTATAGCTAGAGCAGCTATCTCCATAGCTGCCAGTAAAATGCCCATACGAAGCCAATTTCTTAGATTAGAGATATAGACCCCCCCCAAAAAAAAGGAGTATTGAAGAGAAAAAACCCCAGGTTTTTCTTCTGGAGAGACAATATATCTTTCATTCCTTTGCAGTGAAATAACAAATTGAAATCCAAATAATATGATTCAACCTCAGACCCTTTTAAATGTAGCGGATAACAGTGGAGCTCGAAAATTGATGTGTATTCGAGTCATAGGAGCTGCTGGTAATCAGCGATATGCTCGTATTGGTGATGTTATTGTTGCGGTAATCAAAGACGCAGTGCCCCAAATGCCGCTAGAAAGATCCGAAGTAATTCGAGCTGTAATTGTACGTACATGTAAAGAATTCAAATGTGAAGACGGTATAATAATACGCTATGATGACAATGCAGCAGTTATCATTGATCAAAAAGGAAATCCAAAAGGAACTCGAGTTTTTGGCGCGATTGCCGAAGAATTGAGAGAATTGAATTTTACTAAAATAGTTTCATTAGCTCCTGAAGTATTATAAATACTAGTAGATGAGATATAGATCAAAGAAAAAATTAGTAGATTGTGTTTTACGTATATGCTTTAAAATCCAAAATAAAAAGAAAAAGGAAAACATGTTGATTATCTAAAAATTAGGAGGAACCTAGAATTAGAGTCTTATGGGCAAGGACACTATTGCTGATTTACTAACCTCTATAAGAAACGCAGACATGAGTAAAAAAGGAACTGTTCGAGTAGTATCTACAAATATTACCGAAAACATTGTTAAAATACTTCTACGAGAGGGTTTTATTGAAAGTGTTCGGAAACATCAAGAAAGTAACAGATATTTCTTGGTTTCAACTTTGCGACATCAAAAGAGAAGGACTAGAAAGGGAATATATAGAACTAGAACCTTTTTAAAGCGTATCAGCCGACCTGGCTTACGAATTTATGCTAACTATCAAGGAATTCCTAAGGTTTTGGGCGGAATGGGAATTGCTATTCTTTCTACTTCTCAAGGTATAATGACAGATCGAGAAGCTCGACTAAACAGAATTGGGGGAGAAGTCTTATGTTATATATGGTAATGGCCCCGCCTATAGTACCCGAATTCTATCTCGAACTTCCTATTTTGAAAATGCAAATAGAAAAATAGGAGAAAAAAATATGACAGAAAAAAAAAATAGGAGAGAAAAAAAAAACCCGAGAGAAGCAAAAGTTACTTTCGAAGGTTTAGTTACGGAAGCCCTACCCAACGGAATGTTCCGAGTTCGCTTAGAGAATGATACCATCATCCTGGGCTATATTTCAGGAAAAATCCGATCCAGTTCTATACGAATACTGATGGGGGATAGGGTCAAAATTGAAGTAAGTCGTTATGATTCAAGCAAGGGGCGTATAATTTATAGACTTCCCCATAAGGATTCGAAGCGTACCGAAGACTCGAAGGATACTGAAGATTTGAAGGATATCAAAGATTCAAAGGATTAGGTTTTTCTAGGATAATAAATTCCAAATTTCAAAATTTAAGTGAAGAGGCTTATTTTTTCCCAAAGAGTAGATTCATAGTTTAAGAAAGGAATACCTAAATATGAAAATAAGAGCTTCCGTTCGTAAAATTTGTACAAAATGTCGACTGATTCGTAGGCGTGGGCGAATTAGAGTCATTTGTTCCAATCCGAAGCATAAACAAAGACAGGGGTAATCTTTCGAAAAGGGAGCTTTCCTTTCTAAAAAGTAAAAAAAAGTACCCACAGAAATGTCTAAATTCCGAATCCCTAAATTAAAGTAAAGGATATATTTAACCCTGAAACGGATATCTTTGTATCTTTTTTTCTTTTTGTTATTTCTAACTCATATTTATGAGATAATAAAATATGACAAAAGCTATACCAAAAATAGGTTCACGTAAGAAAGTGCGTATTGGTTTGCGTAGGAATGCCCGTTTTAGTTTACGGAAGAGTGCACGTAGAATAACAAAAGGGGTTATTCATGTTCAAGCCAGTTTCAACAATACCATTATAACTGTTACAGACCCACAAGGACGGGTGGTTTTTTGGTCCTCCGCAGGTACTTGTGGATTCAAAAGCTCAAGAAAAGCATCACCCTATGCCGGTCAAAGAACAGCAGTAGATGCTATTCGTACAGTGGGTTTGCAACGAGCAGAAGTTATGGTAAAAGGGGCTGGTAGCGGAAGAGATGCCGCATTACGAGCCATTGCTAAAAGTGGTGTACGGTTAAGTTGTATACGCGATGTAACACCTATGCCGCATAATGGATGTCGACCTCCTAAAAAAAGACGTCTGTAAAAGAATTAAACCGCTTTCAAGAGAAATAAACGATTCAATGATCAAATAAATACTAATCTATTATGGTTCGAGAGGAGGTAACAGGATCCACCCAAACACTACAGTGGAAGTGTGTTGAATCAAGAGTAGATAGTAAGCGTCTTTATTATGGTCGTTTCATTCTGTCTCCACTTAGAAAAGGTCAAGCGGATACTGTCGGTATTGCCTTGCGAAGAGCTTTACTTGGAGAAATAGAAGGAACATGTATCACACGCGCAAAATTTGGGAACGTGCCACACGAATATTCTACAATAGTAGGTATTGAAGA